TCTTGTAGTTGGATCCCCAAGTTTTTGGAATGCTCCAAACTCTACTTGAGCATCCAAATCTGGGTCAATACCAGCAAAAACATCTCTGAACAAGGTTCTAGCACCATGCCAAATGTGCCCGAAGAAGAAGAGCAAAGCAAACGAAGCATGCCCAAAAGTAAACCAACCCCTTGGACTGCTACGAAAAACACCATCGGATTTCAAAGTCGCACGATCTAATTCAAAAATTTCACCCAATTGAGCGCGTCTAGCATATTTTTTCACAGTAGCAGGATCACTATAACTGACTCCATTGAGTTCACCACCGTAGAACTCAACGGTTACACCTACTTGTTCAACACTATACTTCGATTCTGCCCTTCTAAAAGGAACATCAGCTCTAACAATTCCATCGCCGTCTACCAAAACGACTGGAAATGTTTCAAAAAAAGTAGGCATACGACGTACAAAAAGCTCACGGCCTTCTTTATCTCTAAAGATAGGGTGTCCTAACCATCCAACCGCTATTCCATCTCCGTTATCCATTGAGCCTGCCCTGAATAATCCTCCTTTTGCCGGATTATTGCCGATATAATCATAAAAAGCTAATTTTTCAGGAATTTTAGACCAGGCTTCTGATAAACTTTGATTTTCGGCTAGCCCAGCGCTAATTCTTCGATATATCTCTTGCTGGAAGTAACCCTGATCCCATTGATAGCGAGTCGGGCCAAATAATTCGATGGGGGTAGTTGCTGAACCATACCACATAGTTCCAGCAACAACAAAAGCTGCAAAAAAGACAGCTGCGATACTACTGGAAAGTACGGTTTCAATATTTCCCATACGCAATCCTTTGTATAGACGTTGTGGCGGTCGGACGCTAAGATGGAATAAACCCGCTAATATGCCCAATGTACCTGCTGCAATATGATGAGAAGCTATTCCTCCCGGAACAAAAGGATCAAACCCTTCCACGCCCCACGACGGATTTACAGGTTGTACTTTTCCCGTTAGTCCATAAGGATCGGACACCCATATTCCGGGACCATACAAGCCTGTTACATGAAATGCACCAAAACCAAAGCAAGCCACCCCGGAGAGAAATAAATGAATTCCAAAGATCTTGGGCAAATCCAAAGAAGGTTTTCCTGTCCGTTCATCACAAAATATTTCTAGATCCCAATAGACCCAATGCCAGATAGCTGCCAAAAAGCATAAGCCAGAAAACACAATATGTGCCCCAGCTACACCTTCGTAACTCCAAATTCCCGGATTCGTTACAGTCCCTCCTGTGATACTCCAACCTCCCCATGAATTGGTTATTCCTAACCGAGTCATGAAGGGAATAACGAACATACCCTGTCTCCACATTGGATCAAGAACAGGGTCAGAAGGATCAAAAACTGCTAATTCATACAGAGCCATCGAGCCCGCCCAACCAGCAACCAGAGCTGTATGCATTATATGAACGGAAAGCAACCGGCCGGGATCATTCAATACAACGGTATGAACACGATACCAAGGCAAACCCATGGAAAATACCCCTTTATCAAAGAAAAATAGACACTACGTAACTTTATTGCATTGAAAAAAACTATACTATGACTATCCTATGGACCTCCCTTGTTCGGTGGATTATTTCCTAAGAAGGGCTAGGTTACTATTTATTCTATTCTGTTTGTAATAATGGAATAATTCTGTTCGTAGGAACAAAGAGAAGCAGATTTATTCTATACTCGATAAGTACCAATACGCAATGGGGGGTTGGTACCATTTTCTATGAGTAAATGTTTATCATTAGAAGGACTTATTCGTAAAAATTTTCCTTTATTTATTTTGTCTTTCTTTCTAAATTTTTCTATAAAATAAATATGATAAAGCCAATATTATAAAGACAATAAAACCATATTGTTACGTTTCCACATCAAAGTGAAATATAGTATTTAGTTCTTTTTTCTTTCAATTCATGCCTATTGGTGTTCCAAAAGTACCTTTCCGCAGTCCTGGAGAGGAAGATGCATCTTGGGTTGACGTATAGTGCGACTTGTCAGATATATTGGGTCATATGGGATTTCCCCGTTCTCTCCCCCGATCGAGATATCCTCTGTTTCGCCCAAGAAAGAGAAATTGAATCATCAAAAAATTGGAGCGTGAAGTGCAATTAGATGCATTCTTTGGGGAGATTCATAGTACTATTATCAATTAGAATAATTTATGGTTGGCTTTGGTTGGACTAAAAATGAAGTATCCAGGCTCCGTTTAGAAAAAACCCAATTGGTAATATATCTATGATTACTACATGTATCATAAATGATTGCTGTTTGTTATTTGTAAAGTCATAACAAAAAGAAATGGTGATGGGAAGATTTGTCCTATATGTGCAAATCCAAATCGGGCAGATCTTTACCCGGAGTAGAGCATAGACCTAAAAAGATGAAAGAGACCCATTCAGGAACAAGAAAATACCATCGTGATTTGGATTGAATCTCGATGAAAGAATACATCAATGAGAAGTGAATTC